CTAAACTACCAGTTATCCAATAAAGTCCTAAAATTCCTAATAATAAACCAAAATCCCCTATACGATTGGTTACAAAAGCTTTTTGGCAAGCACTTGCCGCACTCGGTCGTGTGAACCAAAAACCTATTAATAAATAGGAACACATTCCTACAAGTTCCCAAAAAATATAAATTTGTATCAAATTGGAACTAGTAACTAATCCTAACATAGAACTATTGAAAAAACTCATATAGGCAAAAAATCTCAAATATCCTTGATCGTGAGACATATAATTGTCACTATAAATAAGAACCATAATTCCAACAGTAGTAATTAATATTGACATAATAGAAGTAAGTGGATCGATCAAGTGTCCGAACTCTAAAGAAAAATCATTATTGACGGTCCAAGACCATAGATATTGATAGATAAAATGTCCATTTATTTGCTGAATAGATAGATTGGCCGAAAATGCCATAGCTATACTTAGCATCAAAACACTCGGAAAAGCCCACATACGACGAAGATTTTTTGTTGCTGTCGGAATAAGCAGAAGTCCAAATCCTATTAACATAGTAACTGGAAATGGAAGAAAGGGTATTATCCATGCATATTTATATGTATGTTCCATAAAAAAACAAATTTTCATTTTTTTCTTATAATTTAATTGTTTCCGATTCATCAATTCTTATCGCTTTCGAAAGGAACAATAAAAAAATCAACAAAAAAAGATATGAAAAACTCAACTATTTTTATTTTTCATTATTCTGACTTTTCTCAGATATTGGAAATATTCAAAAGTTCCAATTCAAATGATATGACCAAATAGCTAGATAAAAGTAATTACTTAGTTATGAACTTTAACTTTTAACTAAAGAAAGATAGTTAATAAAATAAAAAAAAATGGGAAATCTGAGATTTTGAATCATTCTACGACTATACTACCATCCTATTCTGGCAATATGTAATCATATCATATACTATAGTATAGTAAGTAAAAACAATCATACCAAAACAGTCGAATATAAATCATAGTATGCCTCAATAAATAGACTCAAAAAAAAGACCTAGTTATTCTAGTGATTTTATTTGTAGTAATTACCTAACTCATTGCGGAACTAATTGATTGGATTCCAATCCAATAAGAAAGTATCAGAAATATTCTAATACTCTTTATTTCGTATAGAACTGAAAAAAAAAATAACTAAAAATTGAGGTTCTCCTTCTTAGGTAATAGAATGTCTTGTTTAACATATTAACCACTAATTGTAGTTTAAGTTTGAATTTAAATTATAGACACGGCAATATGAGCTTATTCGATTCCAAACTAATAGTCATAAAAATTCCTTTTCGAATTCCCTCCCCCTTTTTTTTCTTCTATTTTTTTGCCTAGTGTGTTAATATGTGACATTGTTATATATGTGACATGCATGTCATACATATATTTCTATATAAATATATAAATAATATATTTTTATTGTATGTTCTGAAAAAACTATTATCGACGAAATTAAGTTAAGTATAGAAAATGACTAAAAAGAACGATCTATTTTGAGCAATACATGTCTTTCACATACAACAATAAAAATGAGTAACTCTTTTTTTTGAATGGCAGTTCCAAAAAAACGTACTTCTATATCAAAAAAACGTATTCGTAGAAATATTTGGAAGAAAAAAGGATATTTAGCTGCAATAAAAGCTTTTTCTTTAGCAAAGTCAGTTTCTACTGGAGATTCAAAAAGTTTTTTTGTGCGACAAACAAATAAGAAAATCTTGGAATAATCGGAATTTCCATGGCTAGAAGAATTTCCAATTTTGGAATATGAATAATTCCCTTTAACTAAATGTATTGATGTATTGAACTCAATACAATATTAGTTAGAACTAGCTGTTATGATATGTAGAATAAGAATTTCTCTATCTGTCGGTTCTAAGTATCATTATTTTTTTTTCATTCTAGTTTTTATTAGAATCTATTTATTAATTCGTGAGATGTTTTTTCCTATTCATTTTCTTTTCACAACGGAAAAATAGAATGAACAAAGATTTTTCCGTTGTGAAAAGAAAATTGTGATGGATGCAGAAACTCTTTTGTTTTATTATATGCTTAACTCAAGACCAAGTTTGTTTCATAAATAAAATATTATCATAATTTTATTTAGAAATTATGTACACAACAAACAACAAAAAGTAGTATATTAATTTGATATTATTATATTAATATTAATTTTATATTATATATTTTAATTAATTAATTAATACTTAATGATACTAAGAAAAGTATCCAAATTGTTAGAAAAATTACTTAAATTTAGTAATTGAATTGTGATACATATGAAATCCTATTTATTTTTTTTTTTCGTTTAGAAAAAAAATCTCTTTGACAATTTAATTTGTTTTTCATTTATCTGATTTCGTGGATTCAATTCAAAATAAATAAAAAATATAAAAAGAGGACAATTCACAATTCTTAGTTTCTGTTTCGACTGAAAACCCAATTTGTATTTCAAGTTACAAGTGTTCCGGGAGAACTTAATATACAGATAGTACGTAAAAGTGGATTCTTAAAACTGAACCTACGATGATACTAACCTAAGTCAAAATTATTGAAAATTCAAAGATGAATTTAAAAGAGCTCTTATTTATCAGTTCTAATATTTCCTAAACTATATTGAATCCTTGAATCTAGATCTAGACGATTCAACATGAATTGACTATTATTATTTCAAGTAAGCCGCTATGGTGAAATCGGTAGACACGCTGCTCTTAGGAAGCAGTGCTAGAGCATCTCGGTTCGAGTCCGAGTGGCGGCATACTGTAAAAAAGATACAATGGATCCTATAATGTATTTAATTCCCGATTTCCATTCTGTAATGGGACCTTTTTTATGTATGATATTTGTGACTTTAGAACATATATTAACTCATCTCTCTTTTTCGATCATTTCAATTGTGATTACGATTCATTTGATGACCCTATTAGTACACGAAATCATAGGGTTGCGTGATTCGTCGGAAAAAGGAATGATAGTTACTTTTTTTTCTATAACAGGATTATTAGTTACTCGTTGGATTTCTTCGAGACATTTTCCATTAAGTAATTTATACGAGTCTTTAATCTTCCTTTCGTGGAGTTTTTCCATTATTCATCTAATTTCCAAGATATGGAATCAAAAAAATGATTTAAGCGCAATAACCGCCCCAAGTGCCATTTTTACCCAAGGTTTCGCCACATCGGGTCTTTCAAGTGAAATGCATCAATCGTCAAGATTAGTACCTGCTTTACAATCTCAGTGGTTAATGATGCACGTAAGTATGATGTTATTGAGCTATGCAGCTCTTTTATGTGGGTCGTTATTATCAGTCGCTTTTCTAGTCATTACATTTCGTAAAAACATCGATCTTTTTTGTCAAAGAAAAATTTTCTTAATTAAGATTAAGTCATTTTTCTTTGACAAAATCGAATACTTGAACAAAAAAAAAAATGTTTTTAAACACACTTCTTTTGTTCCATTTCAAAATTATTACAAATATCAATTAACTCAGCGTTTGGATTATTGGAGTTATCGTGTCATTAGTTTAGGGTTTACCTTTTTAACCATAGGTATTCTTTCTGGAGCAGTATGGGCTAATGAGGCATGGGGATCTTATTGGAATTGGGACCCCAAAGAAACTTGGGCATTTATTACTTGGACCATATTCGCGATTTATTCACATACTAGAACAAATCAAAGTTTGCAAGGTACGAATTCGTCACTTGTAGCGTCTATAGGATTTCTTATAATTTGGATATGCTATTTTGGGATCAATCTATTAGGAATAGGTCTACATAGTTATGGTTCATTCACATTAACATCTAATTGAACAAATTCCATGAGGAATACATAAGACCGTCGTACAATACGTAACCGGAAGTTTGTGCAGGTTTTTGAGAACCATTTGAATCAAGGAATCATTCAAATGGTTCTCAAAAACTCGGAATATATCTTATTATAATTCTAATTCACTTTATTTTTTGTGTTGTACAGCTCAAAAATCTTCAAATTCAAAATTCTAAGACTTTGTTTTCTATCTGATTAATGAAAACTATCTATGAAAATAATTAGATAGGATAGCTTGTACCTTGTCAACTGATAGCGAAAGAACAAAATCAGGATAAATACCAATCCCTATTACGGGTAAAAAGATACAGATTGAAACAAATAGTTCTCGTGGTCCAGAATCCACAAAATTGGAGTTTGGAACATTGAATAGTTTGTATCCATAAAACATCTGACGTAACATAGATAATAAATAAATAGGAGTTAATATCATTCCAATTGCCATTACAAAGGTAATTAGTATTTTGGGCATTAAAAGATATTTTGGACTGGTAATTATTCCAAAAAATACTACTAATTCTGCAACAAAACCACTCATTCCTGGCAATGCAAGAGAAGCCATCGAGAAACTACTAAACATGGTAAATATTTTTGGCATTGGGATCGATATCCCCCCCATTTCGTCGAGATAAACAAGACGTATTCTATCACAACTCGTTCCTACCAAGAAAAAAAGTGCAGCACCAATAAATCCATGAGAGAGTATTTGTAAAACGGCTCCGTTGAGTCCCATGTCGGTTATAGAACCAATTCCTATAATTATGAAACCCATGTGAGATACAGAAGAATAGGCTATTCTCTTTTTTAAATTGCGTTGACCAAGAGAGGTTGAAGCTGCATAGATTATTTGTATTGTCCCTATTATTACCAACCAGGGAGAAAATATAGAGTGGGCGTGCGGTAATAATTCCATATTGATCCGAATCAATCCATATGCCCCCATTTTTAATAAGATTCCAGCTAGAAGCATACATGTACTGTAATGTGCTTCCCCATGGGTATCTGGTAGCCATGTATGTAGGGGTATAATCGGCGATTTGACAGCATAAGCAATAAGGAAGCCCAAATAGAATATTATTTCTAATGTCACAGGATATGACTGATTAGCTAATCTTTCAAAATCCAATATCGGTTCATTGGAACCATATAAACCCATACCTAGAACTCCTATTAAGAGAAAAATGGAACCCCCCGCAGTGTACAAAATAAACTTTGTGGCTGAGTACAAACGTTTCTTTCCTCCCCACATGGATAAAAGTAAGTAAACAGGAATTAATTCTAACTCCCACATGAGAAAAAAAAGTAAAAGGTCTCGAGAAGAAAATAATCCTATTTGGCCACTGTACATTGCTAACATCAGGAAATAGAACAATCGCGAATTTCGAGTAACAGGCCAAGCTGCTAAAGTGGCTAAAGTAGTGATAAATCCTGTCAGTAAAATGGGTCCTATGGAAAGTCCATCGATTCCCAGTCTCCAGTGAAAATCAAAAACATTTATCCATTTAAAATCCTCCTCCAATTGAATTAATGGATCATCCAATTGGAAATGATAACAGAACACATAGGTTGTTAGAAGGAGTTCCCATAAGCATATACATATAGTATACCACCTAATTACCTTATTCCCCCTATGAGGAAGAAAGAAAATTGAAGAACCCGCAAATATCGGCAAAACTACAAGTAGTGTTAACCAAGGGAAATAACTCGTGATAAAGACAAGATGCATTTTGACCAAAAAACCCGTGCTCGGAATAATATATTTTCTCGAGTACGGGTTTTTGTCGGTAAAAAGGAATCAAATGATTCAAGTGGAGTTTTTTATAACGTATCAATAAGATAGACCCATGCTGCGAGTTGTTTCATGCCATAAATAAACACGGACACTCAAAAAATCTGTTGGACAAGCGGATTCACATCTCTTACAACCTACACAGTCCTCGGTTCTTGGCGCGGAAGCAATTTGCTTAGCTTTACATCCGTCCCAAGGTATCATTTCCAATACATCTGTGGGGCAGGCTCGTACACATTGAGTACACCCTATACATGTATCATAAATTTTTACTGAATGTGACATTGGGTCTATAAATTCCAGTTTTGAACATAAAAAATTTTCGATCTGGTAAAGTAAAATCAGGAGGAAATGAATTATATATTTATATTGTATTGTAGACACCAGACGAATCAATGGTTTATCAAAAAATCTAATGTTAAAAATCAATATATTTCTAAATCTGTTCATGAGAAAGGACCAAGATACTTTGATTTCTGTTTCAACAACCATGATTATACAAGTCACACATATGACTTCACATTGACATTGGCCAACAGATCATCAATATTTCAATAGTAATATAAAAATATATTACTATACATATTACTATAAAAAAAAGAATAAAAAATGAAAGAATTTATATCTATATTTTATTTATATTATTTTATTATTTATGTCTTTATTTATATTTATATGATAGTTATGACTAATTATTCAACAAATTTGATTGATTGATACGAGTTGATTTTCTGTTACGATAAATCGACGAAACAATAGCTAGCCCAATAGCTGCTTCCGCAGCCGCAATGGCTATAACAAAGATTGAGAAAATGTCTCCTTTTAATTGGCGACTATCAAATATATTAGAAAATGTTACGAGATTTATATTAACCGAATTTAGTATAAGCTCAAGACACATAAGTGCTCTAACCATGTTTCGACTTGTGATCAATCCATAGATACCGATAGAAAATAAGTAGACGCTCAAAAAAAGTATATGTTCAAACATCATTGGCTAACTCCTCATGAATCTCGATTCATTTCAATATGAACAACAATTCAACCGATTTGATTGACCAGAATCGAGTAATTACAGAAAAAAGAGGGTATCAGAAGTAGATTAAATGAAAAACTTTCCCCTTTTCATTGGATTTTGAATTTCTAATAATTGTATTAATTCTAAGTATTTCTTATTGACGAGCCATAGTAATTGCACCTATCAAAGAAACTAAAAGAATTATAGAAATGAGTTCAAACGGAAGATAAAAATCTGTTGATAAATGAATTCCAATTTGTTGAACGTTACTAATAAGGTCCTGTTCTATAATCTGATTTGATCTTGTAGTCCAAATAATTCCATACCATGACGTATCTAAGATAGTAGTAATTAGTGAAAAAAGAATACTTATACAAACCAGTGAAGTGACTCCATCTCCAACAGTCCAAAAATAGGAATCGTTCGAATATTCTGAACCATTCATGAACATAACAGCAAATATGATTAAGACATTTATGGCTCCTACATAAATAAGGAGCTGTGCGGCAGCTACAAAATAGGAGTTTGATAGAATATAGAATAAGGATATACAAACAAGAACCAATCCCAACGAAAAGGCAGAATAAATTGGATTGGTAAATAATACTACTCCTAGACCTCCTAATATAAGAACTGATCCCAGAAATACTACAAGTATATCGTGTATTGGTCCAGGTAAATCCATTATGTATAACAGATAAATAAGTCGAAATATTTCATGACCTTACTAAATAGTCCAGGAAAGAAAAGGGTGTTACCTTTATTTTTATTTTTTTTTATTGTATATGATGGGTTCCCAATTGAATTCAATCTTAATATGGATTAATGTAGATATAGATAAAGTTATTAAAGTTATTGGCCAATCCTACTTTCCTTTTTATCTATTTTCTATTTTTATCTAAAAGAAAAAAGAAAAGAATAGTTGGAATTTTCTATTTTAAAATCATCACTAAACCATATTCTCAGTTTAAAACAAAGAGTGATTCTCAACAATCAATAGTTATTATTTGTAATTTCTGACCAACCCCCCAAAAGGGGCTTGGATCCTTTATATCAAAATATCAAAAGGAAATCTTAGTAATCAGTAACCGTTCTTGAATCAAGGGGGTTATCCTTGTCTATTTTGATTTGAGTCGAATTTATAACTGTTTGAATTGTGTAATCTCCAATTACTGGCATTGGTAACCGACCCAAAGCAATTTGATTATAATTCAATTCGTGACGATCATAAGTAGAAAGTTCATATTCTTCAGTCATTGATAAACAGTTTGTTGGACAATACTCGACACAGTTACCACAAAATATACAGACCCCAAAATCAATACTATAATTAAGCAATTGTTTCTTTTTAATATTTTTTTCAAATTTCCAATCAACAACGGGTAGATCTATGGGACATACACGAACACATACTTCACAAGCAATACATTTATCAAATTCAAAGTGGATTCGACCACGGAAACGTTCCGATGTGATCGATTTTTCATAAGGATATTGAATAGTTACAGGTAAACGATTTGTATGGGATAAGGTAATTATGAAACTTTGACCAATGTACCTTGCTGCTCGTATTGTTTGTTGACCATAATTTATGAACCCGGTCACCATAGGGAACATATTGTGGATCTCCGTGAATAAATTGATGTTTCTTTCTCTTGTTTGAGATCGATATCGATTATGAATCTAGAATATCGTTATCTTATTCTATTATTTATAGTATTTATAGTGAAACAAGTTGGGAAGAAGTTGTCAATAATAGATTACCCAGGGAAATAGGTAAAAGAAATTTCCATCCAAGATTTAATAACTGGTCCATTCTCATTCTAGGTAAAGTCCATCTTGCTGCGATAGGAATGAATAGAAACAAATAAGCTTTAGCTAATGTAATAAATATCCCAATTGTCGTTCCAAAGACTCCATCCATTTGATTTATTCCGAAAAGTTCAGGAATAGATATATACGGAATAGAGAAATTCCACCCACCTAAGTAAAGAACTGTTATAAATAATGAAGAAACTAATAAATTTAGGTAAGAAGCAAGGTAAAATAAAGCGTATTTGATACCTGAATATTCCGTTTGATAACCTGCTACTAATTCTTCCTCTGCTTCTGGTAAATCGAAGGGTAATCTTTCACATTCTGCTAGAGAAGAAATTAGAAAAACAACAAACCCGATAGGCTGACGCCACAGATTCCACCCCAAAAATCCATATTTTGACTGCGCCTCAACTATATCAACTGTACTTAAACTGTTAGATAATCATAGTCGATAATAACATCACTGCTCGCATCGCTATTTCAAAACCGTACATGAGACTTCGGCTTCATACGGCTCCTCTATGGCCACAAATAAATGTAAGAACTTGCTCGATATTATCTCCGTATTTGGATGGTAAATATACATCGGGAAGCCAAAAATTAGACCAATGAAATTCCGTCTGCTCAAATATAAAAGGTGCTTCCGAATTGATCTTATCCATTACAATTTTAATTTATCTTTGTTTGGTAATAACTTAATCTTTTAATAAAATACTCGTTATATCAATAAATATGTTCTATCAATAACTATAAAGAAAGAATTGGGTATTAATTCAAAATTCATGATAAGAATTCTATATGTTATGTATAGATATGGATGGGGAAAATAATAAATAAAGATCCTTTGTATTATTATTTATTCATTTTTCTCATTCTATTTTTTAATTCTATTTCTTTTGTTCCTGTTCTTCTTTCTCAGAGGGAGGGTACTCTGAAAAAAAAATAAAGGATTAATTCGTTTTTGATAGTCATTTCTTTAATCAGTGAATAGGAGCATACTCTAGATCGGAATCGTGGGGAAGTACTGCTTGGTCATTTCTACCAACTTAAAGTCCCCATTATGATTCGTTTTATCCAAAATTTTATATAACAATACCGTTTTTTGATACCTTATATTATCTCTATTACTAATCCTTTGTGTACCTTGGTGTTCCTAACTGTTCACTGATTTTTGATTGATCCCCCGTATGGTAATACATATAAAAAAGTAGTGGAACCCCCATACGTTGATCTTTTGTACCCGCTTCAAGATATGAGAATTAGTCAAAGAATCTTAATCTTGGGGTAAACAGTTTATATACTGCTTATGTTTATATTCTTGTACATAGGGAATGAGATTTTCTCTTCTTACTGCAAATTTCTAAGCAGTTTGATTTTACTCATATAACTATCTAGTTTAACTCATCAACCCTAATGATGAATAAAAAATGAAAATATCCATTCAATATATTCAACCTCTTTACTTTATTTCTAGAGAGAAGGGAAAATAATCATGTTCCAACGAATCACACGTAGAGATATTGATAATACACATAGAGTTAATGGTATTTCATAACTAATAGATTGAGCAGCAGCCCGTAGACCACCTAAAAAGGAATATTTATTGTTCGATCCATATCCTGACATAAGAAGTCCAATAGGAGCAATACTTGAAATGGAGATCCATAAAAAAACACCTATACTGAGATCGGCTAAAATAAGGCGATATCCAAAAGGAATTACTAAATAACTTAGTAGAACTGATATGACCGCTATAGACGGTCCCACGCTAAACAAACGAATATCTCCTCTAGATGGAAGTAGGTCCTCTTTAAAAAGTAATTTGGTCCCATCTGCTAGAGCTTGAAGAATCCCCAACGGACCGGCATATTCAGGCCCAATACGTTGTTGTATTGCTGCGGATATTTCTCTTTCTAACCACACAATTACTAGGACCCCTATTATGATTCCTAATAGAAGGGTGAAAATGGGAACAAAGATCCATATGAGTTCATAAACTTCTTTTAAGGATTCCAATCTAGAAAAAGAATTGATAGCTTGTACTTCTACTTCTGTCGTATCAATTATCATTTCAACGATCAACTTCTCCCATAATGATATCTATACTACCTAGTATCGTCATGATATCGGCCAATTTCATTCTTTTAACTAATTGAGGGAGAATTTGCAAATTGATAAAACCAGGTGGCCGAATTTTCCATCTCCAGGGGAAAACACTACTATCTCCTATCAAATAAATTCCTAATTCTCCTTTTGGGGCTTCTACTCTTACATAAAGTTCTTGTTTCGACAATTCAAAATTGGGTGAAAGTTTTTTAGTAATAAATCTATATTCAAAATTAGTCCATTCGGAATTTTTTGCTCTATCAAAGCGCCGGACTTCTAAATTTTCATAGGGTCCCCCAGGAATTCCTTCTAGAGCCTGTTGAATAATTTTTATAGATTCCTTCATTTCACCGATTCGGACTAAATAACGAGCTAGTGAATCTCCTTCTTTTTGCCATTGGACTTCCCAATCGAATTTATTGTAACACTCATAACTATCAACTTTACGAAGATCCCATTGTATTCCAGAAGCACGTAACATCGGCCCTGATAAACCCCAATTTATTGCTTCTTCTCCACCAATAATGCCCACTCCTTCAACTCGTTCCAAAAAAATGGGATTCCGTGTAATAAGTTTTTGATATTCAGCAATTCCTGTTAAAGAATAATCACAGAAATCCAAACATTTATCTATCCAGCCATAAGGAAGATCAGCAGCAACCCCCCCAATACGGAAATAATTATGCATCATTCGCATACCCGTAGCAGCTTCGAATAGATCATATAACAATTCCCTTTCTCTGAAAATATAGAAAAAGGGAGTCTGTGCGCCGATATCCGCCATAAAGGGCCCAAGCCATAATAAATGAGAAGCTATACGACTCAATTCCAGCATAATGACTCTAATGTAACTGGCTCTTTTAGGTACTTGAACACTTTCCAATCGTTCTGGTGCATTTACTGTTATTGCTTCTGTGAACATAGTGGCTAAATAATCCCACCGTGTTACATAAGGCAAATATTGTATAATTGTTCGATTTTCTGCTATTTTTTCCATCCCTCTGTGTAAATAACCCAATACGGGTTCACAGTCAATAACATCTTCACCATCAAGAGTAACGATCAGTCGAAGAACACCATGCATTGATGGGTGATGAGGACCCATATTAACTATCATGAGATCTTTTCTTGTAGCCGGTACAGTCATATCTTTTCTTCCTTAATTCATTATTCCATGAATTTATCAAACGAAGTTCATCAAAATGAAAAATTTAATAACTACTAATAACTAAAGAAAAAAATGCAAACCAACCTTCAAATTAACGAGTTTTTGACTCCCGAATACCTAATTGACCAATTAATTTCTTATAACGTACTCTATTTTTCTTTGACAAATAATCCAGTAGCCGTTGACGTTTTCCCAGAATTTTCCGTAGGCCCCTTTGTGATAAAAAATCTCTTTTATGTAATTCCAAATGTGAAGTGAGTCTCCGTATCTTATCCGTAAAACTAAATACTTGAAATTCAACAGATCCGCAGTTTTTTTCTTTTTCTTGTCGAATAGCTAAGATGAATGCATTTTTGACCATAAAAAACCCATTTTTCTATTTTTTTCTTTTCCGTGTATTTTACCGATCAGGAAAAATAATAATTATTATTATACCAGTTAGTTTCAGTTATTTGAATCTAGTACAAAAAAAATGGTATTTCTTCATATACACTACTTCAAATTTATATTAATTTTATCCAAATCAAATTACAAATTTGATTTGGATAGAAAGGGATGATACATTTATCAGAATGTAACATGGTGTATGTGTATATCTTTCGGTTTTTATCCACCGAATATGGCATGCGATAGATATATAGGAAATATACTATAAACTAATTCTGAATCGTGGATACATATGTATTCTTGACATACTGAAATGACTACCGTTATTGGTATCAAACCAATAACGATTCATACAAGCTAAATCTTCTAATCGATAATTGGGCCAAAGAAACGATTTGAATTTAATGAATTTATTTGCATCTGTATTAAGATGCTTTTCCCCGTTTAAAAATTGTCCCCAGTTTTTTATGTTGTTTTGATTGCAAAATAGTGGATTTCGATTCACAACATTCCAATTCCGGGAATTGAAACAAATTAAAATTCTAAATTCTCTACGACGTCTGGGAGATAGAATATTTTCGGGAACAAGGAAATAAAAATGATTTCTGTTTCTATTCACAAGCATATTGCTGTGTTGTGCAATGGATCCATCAAAATTATTTTTTTCAACATATCCACTTTTTATTATGCATTTTCCATTAGTTTGGCGCTTATTCTTATCAACCAATGAAATACCTATGGTTTGATATATAATAGATTTTCCATCCTTTTTCATAGATAAACGAATTGGTTCGATAATAAATATTCCTCTTTTTATCAATTCTGTAAGAGTTAGGTCTTTCTGAATCAACATTACATCCAGATGCATCTCTCCTCTTTGAATTGAGGATATAGCAATTTCTCTTGGATCTATCAGTCTAAGTAGGAGACAATATACCTTGATATTATTGATCATTCTTTGATTCAAGGAATCATCCCATCTTAATTGAAAAAGAAAATATTTTTTCAGGAAGAAATCCAGTTCTGCTTCTTTCTTGCTCTTGAATTGTTTTTTCTTTCTACCTTTTTTAATTTTAATGTCTGCTCCCGTGTAATCTTCTTCAAGATTTTTCTTTTTGTTTTGTTTTCGTAGATCTGATACAAAATCTCCTTGACCTTGTTGTTTGTTTTTTTGGGGGTTGGCATTTTCTAATTCAAGATATTCTTTTTGATCTTTTTGATTAGCTAATATAGAAAGATTTTTTTTTTTATTTACGTCGATCTTTTCATTTTGACTAATATTTTTTTCATAGAAATGCAAATTAAAAATAAGTAATTTGATTGGTATGATCCACGGGTTAATCTTATACACATCAAAAAGTAGTACAAATTCTGGGAAAAACCAAGGTTCTAAATTTGATATGGTATGATATAACCTTTCTTGATTCATTCCTATCCAATCAAAAAAAATATTTTTTTGATTGGATAGGTTGATTTTGTGATGAATCGTAAAAGAAAAAGGATCCTTTTTTTCAAATTTTTGAGAATTTTGAGTTTCCGTTTTAGCATTTTTATGAATCTTGGTGCCGGTATGCGTATTGGCCCAGGTCTCAATATCGATATTATTTCTAAGACAAAAATGGAGAATTCTACAATCAAAAAATTTTCTATCCATATTTTTGTCCATATCAATAATAGATCTTTTTTCTAGATAATCACTAATAGATATACTTATCAATCTATAAAATGATTCGGATTTAAGTGTATTTGTATTGAAATTATATGGAATTTTTTTGTCCTCTATTTGTAATGTTGATCCAGAAATATACGAGTCCTTACTATTCCCATAATTTATATATTTATATGACAAAAGATCATATCCGTAATGTTTTTTCCATTTTTCTTTTTGACTTATCGATGAGTCCACTGCATAGTAATTTTGTTTCGTGTAATGAATTAATTGGTCTTTTTCTTTTTTATATAAATCTAATTTCATTGAGTCTTTCTTTTGAATCGTACGACATTGATTGACTCTATTTCGCCATTTTTTCGGTACTAAGTGATCCCACTTGGTCTGAGATAAATTGTATTGATAATGACCCCTTAACCAATTTTTCCATTTATTCATTCCAGACTTATGCATTTTTTTTTGCCTTGGTTTGGAATCAAATATTCCTCGTGTCGTACAATAATTCTTGATTATATCCCTAAGAAAAGGATAGGTGTGGTGATATTGAAGTACAGATTTCAAATGATACTTGTTAAGTAATTGATTTTGTGATAATTTGTAAAATACATAGGCTTGAGACAAAGAAGATAAGTCACAATTATTATTCCTAACATTTTGATTACTAATATTAGTATTAGAAAAATTCGAAAACGGATTTTTTATAGTCGAAATAAAGTTCATTGTATTTTGATTTGTTTTCTCAATTCCTTCTTGATTTGTTTCAGCGTTGGAAATGGATTTGTTGATCATTTTTTTTGTTGATTCAAAGAAAAGTTGTGCATTGATCCTTGGAATCTTAATGATACATAGTAATATATCTATGTATATTTTTTCAACGAAGGATTTCATAAAATAATGTGATTTACGTATTACTCGGATATTTTTTCTTTTGAATATTTGCCAAATATCCTTCTTCGATTCCGATCTTTTATCATCACAAGCTCGAACTATTTTTTTCTTGCCTTTTGTGATTCCTTCTATTTGAGTCCTAATTGTGATTGTCTTATTAGCAAGATCTTTCATTTTTGTTTCTATGAGTGAATAATTTTCATTTACACAATTCGCGGATCGAATTCTAATGGTCGATTCTCGGATAATCTTATTATTTATATTGGAATCTTTTTCGTTTTCATTCGATTCATATACTTTTACCTTTCTCAATTTCAATAAGAAAATGGGGTTTACTTTTTCAAGTTCTTTCATTATTAGGTTTATAACTAGAACTATTCTTGTTTTTTCTTTTAAAACTTTTATAAAACCTTTTCCTCTTTCTTTGAAAACCCTTATAACTTGAAAAAATTGCCTTTTCGCTTTTCTCGTTTTTTTTTCGAGTTCGTTAAAAATGGGTTCAAAAAAAGAAGGTCGTTTTCGGGGAGACCCAAAAGGTAGTTCTGCTTCCCTTCCCCAGACTGTTAAAAAACAAAAATTGTCTTTTTTCTCCTTTTTGCTTATTTTCTGATCTCTATCTCTATGATGAGATCGTACTTTAGATCTTCGCCAAGGTTTCAGACAGAAAGGAAATAGAATCTTTATCTGAATACCGTCTGTTAACCAATTTTGGGGAAATTCTGTTTCTGATAATTGAACGCCATTATAGGTACATTTAACATGCATTTCTTTATTCCATTCCTTCAAATCCTCGTACCATTCGGGGAATTGCAATAATAACATACGACCAATATTTTTAGCTATTATCAATAAGGGTAATATAACGTATTTTCTAAGAAAAGATTGGGTTACTAACATGAAACCTCTTATTGCTTGAGTAAATATAAAGGTATCCCAAGCTTCTGATATTGCTATTCGTTCATTTTCTTCTTCTTTCTCTTCGTTTGTTTTCTCCTTTTCTTTTGTCTCTTCCTCCTCAAAATAAGAAATTTGCAATTCTGGGTTTTCCCCTACCCAATTCCTAAAAATGTGATTAATCATTTTAGAGATATCAAAAAACGAAAAAAAAAATGTTTTGTCTATGCGATCAAAAAAAAGTGGAGAATGCACATTTGCTTGAAACATTTCCCAAATAACTGTTTTACGTCTTTGAGCACGCATGGATCCTTTGATTATACCCCGTCGAAAATCCGATTGTTGTGAGTAACGTATCAAAGCCACTTCCTCTTCTTCATCATTAGTGCTATTATTACTAGTATTATTATTACTAGTACTGGAATTAGTACTCTGATCGTTATCAGTATAAATTACCACGCGTTTGCCTTTTCTTGAACGAATTTCGGGATCTTCCGTCGATTCTTCTTCATTTTCTTCTTCCTCTTCTTCTAAATCATCTGTCAATTTGTATGACCAACGAGAAACCCTTTTACTGATTTCTTCCATTCCAATAGATTTCCTTCTAATTGTTGTTAGATCATTTGGATCAGTTGAAATTACATCGAATATAAATTTAAAAGATTTTGCTTGACTTTCTGAATCAATTCGTCGTGCGTGTTCAAAAGATAATTCATCGATTGAGGTTAAGGAATTCCCAATCGAATTCAATAAAAATTTCCCGCTAAAGCCAAACGTATTCTTTTGATGTTCTAATTCTCGAGAATCATTATGAAAGAGACCATGAATCTTATTTATCCAAAACATTTCTACGGAATCTGCTGTGGAAGTTATTAAATCGTTCATGATTGCACGTGAATCAAATTTTTTTATTGTTCCTCGATAAGGTCCATTCAAAAAAGGATCATACCTTTTTGGCAAGTATTCTTGTTCATTCTCATCATCGCATAATCTGGTCCTTTTTTCTAGCATATCTAAAGCAAGAGATCCTTTCTCTTTTTCTAGAATTTTTATTCGACTTATCAATTCATTGTTCAAGTTGTATTTTTTTTGTTCATTGGTATGAACCCAATAATTATACAAGTCCTCGTGGGATAGTTTTTCTGTCGTGTACAAAGAAATTTTTCGTTCTATCATTTCTGAAAAAGTCGATAAACTTGGTGGATATGTAAAAGATATTATTTGTTTTCCATCACTTGGGCATATATAAAAAAAATATTGTGACATTTCATTCCGTATAGCATTTTCAAATCGATCATTTTTTATATATCTATATGGTCGATTCCATCGTTTATAATCGAAAAGAAAAGTTACAATAGGTTTTTCAAACCAAAAAGAATTTTTTTCATTTTTCTCTTCTTTTTTTAAGTTAAGTTTTACCAATTCCAAATTATCTTGATGAGTATCAAGAGAAAAATCCTCGTAGTCTGGGCTATCTTTGTCTTCTTCGTAAGTTGTTTCTACATCGTTTTCTTCTTTTCTTTCTCCCCTTTCTTCCGTTTCTTTCAGTTTCTTAGTGACAATAGGCGACGGCATTCTGCCTAAATAGTAGACACAGGTGATAAATAAGAGAATACTAAAGATTCGAGCCATAGAATTTCTCAATTCTGACACAAGGTACTTATTATTAGATCGAATCGAATGATTTTGCCGTATCCAGAATAATACCAAGCCAACCCATTTCATGAATAAAATGTGACCAATTAACCAACCAACAAAACTACTTGTTACAAATAACATCTTGTTGTTGCATCGAAACATATAAATGTTGACTAATCTGGCTAACGTTGAACTTGGTAAAATGAAATGGTTGAATAATTGAAAAATTAGATTATTTAGGAATACACATTGAATGCTGAGATTAC